TTATGCTTCCTTTGTTAAAGTAAGGGCAAATGATCTGATTCGAGATTTCATAAGAATTGATTTGGTGAAGTCCCCTATTTCAAAAAGGAATGATACGGCAGGTTCGGGATTGATCCCCGTTAATGGATCAGATCGCACCAATATCAATCCTTTTTGTTCCAAGGCGAGGATTCAATCACTTAGCCAACATCAAGGAACTGTTCGTACGTTTCTGAATAGAAATAAGGAAGGTGAATCTTTTCTAGTTTTGTCATCATCCAATTGTTCTCGAATTGGTCCATTCAATGGGTTGAAATATCACAATCTTACAAAAAAAGAATCAATTAAAATTAAAGAGGATCCCATGATTCCAATTAGTAATTCGTTGGGCCCTTTTGGGACGGTACCTAAAATTGCGAATTTTTACTCATCTTACCAGTTAATAACTCATAATGAGATCTTGTTAAATAAATATTTGCTACTTGATAATCCAAAACAGACTTTCGAAGCACTGAAATATTATTTCATGGATGAAAATGGGATAATTTATAATCCCGATCCGTGCAGTAACATCATTTTGAATCCGTTTGATTCGAATTGGTACTTTCCACATCAAGATTATTGTGAAGAGACATGCACAATAATTAGTCTTGGACAGTTTATTTGTGAAAATGGATGTATATCCAAACACGGACCACGCATAAAATCTGGTCAAGTTCTAATTGTTCATGTTGATTCCTTAGTAATAAGATCAGCGAAGCCTCATTTGGCCACCCCAGGAGCAACCGTTCATGGTCATTATGGAGAAATCCTTTACGAAGGAAATACATTAGTTACATTTATATATGAAAAATCGAGATCTGGTGATATAACTCAAGGTCTTCCAAAAGTAGAACAAGTGTTAGAAGTTCGTTCGATTGATTCAATATCGATGAACCTAGAAAAGAGGTTTGAAGGTTGGGGCGAGTGTATGACAGGAATTCTTGGAATCCCTTGGGGATTTTTGATTGGTGCTGAGCTAACCATAGCGCAAAGCCATTTCTCTTTGGTTAATAAGATCCAAAGGGTTTATCGATCCCAGGGGGTGCAGATCCATAATAGGCATATAGAGATTATTGTACGCCAAATAACATCAAAAGTATTGGTTTCAGAAGATGGAATGTCTAATGTTTTCTCACCCGGAGAACTAATCGGATTGTTGCGAGCCGAACGAACAGGTCGTGCTTTGGAAGAAGCGATCTGTTACCGAGCCGTCTTATTGGGAATAACGAGGGCATCTCTGAATACTCAAAGTTTCATATCCGAAGCGAGTTTTCAAGAAACCACTCGAGTTTTAGCAAAAGCCGCTTTACGAGGCCGTATTGATTGGTTGAAAGGACTGAAAGAAAATGTTGTTCTGGGGGGGATGATACCTGTTGGTACCGGATTCAAGGGATTAGTTCACCATTCAAGGGAACACAACAACATTCCTTTTGAAATCCAAAAGAAGAGTAGATTCGAGGGGGAAATGAGAGATATTTTGTTCCACCACAGAGAATTATTTTGTTCTTGCCTCGAAACAAATTTCCATGATACATCAGAACAATCTTTTATGGGATTGAATGATTCATAAGAGCAGATTCATTCTTTTAACCATCTGGTCCGGTCATTTGATTTGGTCATTTTTGTAATAAAGATAATTAAAGAATAGACAGGAGTTAATGGCTTGGACCATGTATCAACGGGCAATCCCCGGTAGAAGGTTCCGTCGGAACAATTATTTATTTCAGGTACCTCGTCTCTTTTTTTTTTTTTAGAGGAAGTGTGGGGAGAAATGACAAGAAGATATTGGAACATCAATTTGGAAGAGATGCTGGAAGCAGGAGTTCATTTTGGTCATGGTACTAGGAAATGGAATCCTAGAATGGCACCTTACATCTCTGCAAAGCGTAAAGGTATTCATATTACAAATCTTACTAGAACTGCTCGTTCTTTATCCGAAGCCTGTGATTTAGTTTTTGATGCAGCAAGTAGAGGAAAACACTTCTTAATAGTTGGTACGAAAGATAAAGCAGCGGATTCAGTAGCATCAGCTGCAATAAGGGCTCGGTGCCATTATGTCAATAAAAAATGGCTTGGTGGTATGTTAACTAATTGGTTCACTACAGAAACGAGACTTCATAAGTTCAGGGATTTGAGAGCAGAACAAAAGACAGGGAGACTCAACCGTCTCCCGAAAAGAGATGCAGCAATGTTAAAGAGAAAATTATCTCACTTGCAAACATATCTGGGCGGGATCAAATATATGACGGGGTTACCCGATATTGTAATCATCATCGATCAGCAAGAAGAATATACAGCTATTAGAGAATGTGCCACTTTGGGTATTCCAACGATTTGTTTAATCGATACAAATTGTGACCCGGATCTCGCGGATATTCCGATTCCAGCCAATGATGACGCTATAGCTTCAATCAGATTAATTCTTAACAAATTAGTATCGGCAATTTGTGAGGGCCGTTCTAGCTATATAAGAAATCATTGATTAATAATCAAAAATCAAATAAGTCAATTATTTCATATTTCGGGAACTTCATAAATTTATTGAATCGGTTACTATTGCTGAATCTCAAAAAAGAGATCAATATTTACGCTTAAATATAAGATTCAAGTAGGAGAGTCGAGAAAGAGATGGTTGAATCAAAATAATTCCATTTTTAGTTCCATTTCTGCAGAGGTCAATATGAACGTTCTAACATGTTCCATCAACACACTAAAAGGGTTATACGAGATATCCGGTGTGGAAGTAGGCCAACATTTCTATTGGCAAATAGGAGGTTTCCAAGTCCATGCCCAAGTACTTATCACTTCTTGGGTCGTAATTGCTATCTTATTAGGTTCAGCCGCTATAGCTGTTCGGAATCCACAAACTATTCCAACCGACGGTCAGAATTTCTTCGAATATGTCCTTGAATTCATTCGAGATTTGAGCAAAACTCAAATTGGAGAAGAATATGGTCCTTGGGTTCCCTTTATTGGAACTATGTTCCTATTTATTTTTGTTTCTAACTGGTCGGGTGCTCTTTTACCTTGGAAAATTATACAGTTACCTCACGGGGAGTTAGCTGCACCTACGAATGATATAAATACTACTGTTGCTTTAGCTTTACCCACGTCAGTGGCGTATTTCTATGCAGGTCTTACAAAAAAGGGATTGGGCTATTTCGGTAAATACATTCAACCAACTCCAATACTTTTACCAATTAATATCTTAGAAGATTTCACAAAACCTTTATCACTTAGTTTTCGACTTTTCGGGAATATATTGGCTGATGAATTGGTCGTTGTTGTTCTTGTTTCTTTAGTGCCTTCAGTAGTTCCTATACCTGTCATGTTCCTTGGATTATTCACAAGCAGTATTCAAGCTCTGATTTTTGCAACTTTAGCCGCGGCTTATATAGGTGAATCCATGGAAGGCCATCATTGACTAGCTTTCCAAATCAAATAGTCTTACTCAAAATAAAGCTTATCAAAAAGAAATGGGTGGCCAAAGATATTCACTTGGATAACATGATATATACGATAATATACGGTATATACGATATAGAGTAGGGATAAGAAATAGATACGATATTACGGAATTGTAACAAAAAAAGGAAAGATATCTAAAAGAAGGGGTATTTTTCCTAAGATTCTTGCTTGTCCTATTCATGCCATACCCCTCTGTTCGATATTTTATTTGGATTAGTTCAGTCAATTACGATATTACGACTCATAAATTGGATAAGAATTGTTATCTGTTTGCGATGTGTAACTAAACAAAAAACTATGTTCTATAGAAAGAATCATTCCCGTTTCATTTGATTCCATTCAATTCAACGATTCCCCGAAAATTCTAATTAATTGCAATTGGATCAATCCAATTTGGATATGTGATGGTTCGGGCTGATGAATCTGTCCCTTTGTATCCATGTGGGATAATGATACACAAAAGGAAGAGTTTACGAATAAGATTAATAAAAAAGTGGGTTAGGTAGGTCGAGCTAGGTATATGGCATATATATATATGCCAACCCCTGCGTATGTTTAGCAGAATGATTCTAGAATCCGATTCAATATAAGATGCCGATGGTTCACGTTATGGAAGAAAGACATGTCTATGTGATATTAGATATTCACTAGTTATATCTAGTTATATATGGGCTATCCTTATATATTATTATATTCTATTATTGGTTATTAGATTTCCCATCTCGCCGAATTTAGATAGATTCCGATCTAAGTCCTTCCATTTTGTCTGTGACTGTGGATTGAATGAATAAACAGATGAAGTAAAGTATATAGAGGAGAAAGAGCGAAAAATGGAAAGAATGGTTCGAAACAAAGAAATAGAAAAACTAGAACCATATGGATATTAGTGATGGAATAATAAGCAATAATTCATTGTGTATCATTAACCATTTCTTAATTTTGGTATGAGGAGCTTACCATGAATCCCCTAATTTCTGCCGCTTCCGTTATTGCTGCTGGATTGGCCGTAGGACTTGCTTCTATTGGACCCGGAGTTGGTCAAGGTACTGCTGCGGGTCAAGCCGTAGAAGGTATCGCAAGACAACCAGAAGCAGAAGGTAAAATACGCGGTACTTTATTACTTAGTCTGGCTTTTATGGAAGCTTTAACAATTTACGGACTGGTCGTGGCGTTAGCGCTTTTATTTGCGAATCCTTTTGTTTAATCCTAGAAACCCTCCCTGAAACATGAAAAATACGTACTTATTGGATTGCCTTGACCTTGCTGCTTGCTTCTTAGAATTCTAGCAAGACTTCACTCCTACAATCACTTATTCGTTGAGACAATACCCCGGGGGAAGGACTGATTTCAGGAATTAGCAGATCTGCTTGCTTTCTTCCTTTCTGGCCTTAGTCCAATGGAAAGGAAACCCCTTTTTGATTTTTGTTTTAAGGAGTGTTGCAACAAATGAGGTGTTTCGCAATTGACACGATACTTGGGATCTAATAAGTGTCTTATTGGGAACTGAAATG